ATTTATTTGTTCCTACAAATGATAATAATGAGAATTTTGCTAACAACCCAATTTCCTATCAGGATTTCTAAGTATTAAGTGTAAGGAAAAGAGAAAAGAAAAAAAACTTTTTTTCTTCTTTTCGTTGAAAAATTTATTAGCACTTGATTTGGAAATAACGAATGGATTACTAGTAATCCATATTGCTCTCACTAAAGTACCCACCCATATAGATAGCAATATCTCACTCGCGCCTCTGTTACAGTTACAAGACGGCGATTCTAATCTAAATAGAAATTGTTTCCATGCAATCAGAAGAGTATGTATGTACACTCTACACTTTATTTCCCTGGGATTGTAGTTCAATTGGTCAGAGCACCGCCCTGTCAAGGCGGAAGTTGCGGGTTCGAGCCCCGTCAGTCCCGACGGAATCAAATCCAATAAAAAATACATTAATTCATTTCTCCATTTGAATGTGAAAGGGATACAAATAGCGAATTTCATTCCCAACGGACATTCCTCTATTTGATTTTTTATTTTTTTTTAGATTTTCGTTTCACATTTCTCATCAAACAAATACGAGAATTTCCATTTCTCACTAAGAGACGGAACTTCGCTTCTATTCTTTGTTTGGTTTTGTTTGTAACCAATGGAAATGGAAGGGCGGTTAAATGATACTTAAGCAAATAATTGTATTAGAAAGGCGATAGCGATCGGTTATAGAAAAACAAGAATGGAAAAGAAGGAGAAATCCAAATACAAAAGAAAAATAAAGGGGTTGGATCAGGAATCCAATTTTGTATTCGGTATGGATAAAAGATCTTCCTATGTTATACTATTCAATTCTCGACGATGAATTGATTTGATAGCTCAGATATTGTTATTCATGATATTGAATCGACGGGCGAAAGATTTATCATCTCTATGGGATTAAATCCCGAGTTATTGCCAAATAAAAAAAAACAATGAGATTATGGAAGTAAATATTCTCGCATTTATTGCTACTGCACTTTTCATTCTAGTTCCTACTGCGTTTTTACTTATAATATACGTAAAAACAGTCAGTCAAAGTGATTAATTTGAATCAAACTTGAACTTCTTTTCTTAGTCAATGATTGAAGAAAAAAAGGATTTTCATCTCATGTCTTAAATGAAATTGGCGGACTAGAATCGGCGGTATAGTATTCTATGAGATCCGATAGCTAGTATGGTAGAAAGAAATATACGAATCTTTCTACCATACTAGCTATTATTGTAATGTAACAAGTTGTACTCTATATATCTTCTTGATATACGTATGGATATAGGTAATGTACATAGCATTACGATTCTATTTCTTTACTTCATCTACAATAATCAATCGAAAGGCAATTCTTAATATTACGGTTCTAGTTCCTAGATTTAAGATTTTTTTCAATAGGAATTTCGGTATTCATCGAAAGAATCAACGAGGAAAAATGGTATGGGCGTCTATTAATAAAAGAAAATCGAGTAATTTTCTTTTAGCATTCCGAAGAAGTAATTGATCGAACAGTTAACGTATGATCCAAAAGGTTCTCTGGGAATTTCTTCTGATTTTGAAAAGAAAGGCTAAAATCCATCATTTTTAACTCTTGAGTCATGATATGAAATGAGTCAACAAAGCAGAAATACAATTTTTCAAATAAAATAAGAAAACAAGTGATAAAGTAAGTGCGCAATATGTGACTTACCCAAGGTAAGATCTTATTATGCGCAGTCTCTCTTTGAACAACCGCTATGTATATCTTATTTCCCATACAAGGTGCGTATCCACTTCATAACAGAACTTTTTTTCTCTTTGACCAGTAAAGAGAAAGAGGTAAACAAATAAAAAGAAAAAAAAAGACTTTGCAAAACGATCTAGAAAAGAATCGATACGGTTGATTCCTCAACTCAATTAGTAGTACCTCTAGAGTCCACTTCTTCCCCATACTACCAGTGAAAGGGAAAATGTAAAGACTACCATTAAAGCAGCCCAAGCAAGACTTACTATATCCATGTAAATTATGTCCCCTATATCTATGAAGGAATTATTCCATTATTGTTCACTAATAATAGTGGAATCACTGGCGCAGAGTCAAAAAGGGATTCTGACCCAACACCGTTGATGAAAGGATCCAAGAAATTCGCTTCTAACAAGTTCTTAGAGGATATGATTTTTCTAGTAGAATAGGGGGGCGGTCTATTCCATTCTTGACTAGGGTTTATTGAAAAGAAAGAATGGATTTTATCATTTGATATAGAAAAGCCAATTTTCCATCGAATGCAATATTTATTGAATGCCTCAATACTTAGAGACTGCCATGAGTCTGTATAGAAAGTATCTTCAGCCCTTTCGACAACCACTAATTAGATTTTTCGTCGGACTATCCAATCTAATTAAAAACCTAGTAATTAAAACACTACATTAGTAGTGGAAGGGAATTGGTAAATCTTTATATAATATAAAAGTCCTTCCGCTACTATATCCTTGAATCCTAGAGGCAAGGATTTACAGCAC